AACCCGTGAACAATATGAGTCCGAAGCTTCTTTCGTAACTCCCGGAATTTCTTCGTAGTGGCTCCGTTCCATGCCTCATTTCATAGGGAAGCCCAAAGTGGCTCTATTTCATTCTATTTCACTTCCTAGCACTTCCTATCATTAATATCCATCCCTTTGGTCTTATTGCCATAAGAGATGTCGTTTATAGTCTATCTCTTTCTATATATGGAAAGTCAAGAAATTCTCATCGAAACATCGAGAAATTGTGCATATAGAAAACTCTAAAGAAAGAAAAAAAGGAGACCCATGCCATGATTTTCAAATCTTTTCTACTTAGTAGTCTAAGTTTCTCGATGAGGATAATGTAGTCTAAGTTTCTCGAGGAGGATAATTAATTCGGTCGTTGTGGTCGGACTCTATTATGGATTTCTAACCACATTCTCCATAGGTCCCTCTTAGATCTTCTTTCTCCAATCTTGGGTTAAGGAAGAAGGAGATATTCGCGACTACTGGCGGTTTCATTATGGGGCAGCTCATGATCTTCATATCGATCTATTATCCACCTCTGCATCTATTCTTTCTTAGCTAAACGGGTGGAAGATCCATCCAATTTGGTTATATCATGGACTCGAAAAACGGATCTGAATGTGACTGAAATGCACGATCTTCACAGGTATCACTTTTCACGATACCTAAACCTAAAAGGTGGAATAGCGATTTTCGAACCATTTCCTATAAGAGAATGGTTTCCATTACTTTGAGAAATGGATTCTATATCAAACTATAGCTATTGCATTAAAGAAGAAAAGAAACTAATAGAAGTCGAAGACGCGGAATGGTAGTGAATAGAGAAAAAGATTCTTCTGATTTTCTTGTTCCTGAAAATATTCTATCTATCTCCTAGACGCCGTAGAGAATTGAGAATTTTCATGTCTTTCAATTCTCGTACTCGTAATTGGAAAGTTACGGAAGGAGATACATCATTTTGCAATGAAAACAACATAAAAAACTCTGGACAATTTCGAAATCAGACCAAGCGTCTTAATACATATGCAAAAAAATTCATTATTGGCCCACCATTGATTACAAGATTTAGCTTTTATGAATCGCTATTGGTTTGATACGAGTAATGGTAGTCGTTTCAGTATGTTAAGGATACAGATGTATCCACAATTCATTTAGAGTTACTTAATAGCCTATTTCTTATACTATATCTCTATCCCGTGAAATATCTCTATCCCGTGAAATTCTCGAGCCGAAAGATGGATGCATATGCTGTGTTTCATTTTGCTAAATGATATCAATTAAATGGTATATCAATTCTATAAATTGGATATAGCAATAAATAAATCAGCAAAATTCTTTTATTTTAGATAGAAGAAATGTTTCTTCTATCTAAAATAAAAGAATGTACCCTTCTATCCAAATCCAATTTGCATCGATAAAATAAATCCAAATTCCAGATTCCAGCAGTAGATGAATAATTGCAAATTTTTGTGTGTACGAGATTAGAATAACTTCAAAATAACTGACATAATTTTTTATTTTTCCTGATCAGAAAAATACATGAAAAAGAAAGGAGGTAGAAAAATTTTTTGATTTATGGTTAAAGAAGAAAAACAAGAAAACAGGGGTTCTGTTGAATTTCAAGTATTCAGTTTCACCAATAAGATACGGAGACTTGCTTCACATTTGGAATTACACAAAAAAGATTTTTCATCGGAAAGAGGTCTACGAAGACTTTTGGGAAAACGTCAACGTTTGCTGGCTTATTTGGCAAAGAAAAATAGAGTACGTTATAAGAAATTAATCAGTCAGTTGGATATTCGGGAGAAGTAATTTAATCGTTCGAATTTTTTTCTTATTTTATTAGTAGTCTTATAGTAGTCTTAGATTTTGCATTTTGATGAGCCTCGTTTTGAGGAATTCATGGAATAATCCATTTTCATGGAAAAAAGAATAAGAACAAGGATACATAACATAAAAAAAAGAATAGATAAGACGATATTCGCCCTCCCCCTACATATTTAATTTCTTCTCCTATACAAAAACCAGCAAGACCTACTCCATTGGTAATTCCATCAATGACACCTTTATCGAAAAAATACGTTAGTTCGGCCAATCTTCTTATACCCAAGATAAAGACCCTAGTATAGAAAATATCTATATAACCACGATTATATGACCAGCTGTATATCTTTTTTTTTACTTCATCCAAAAAGTTCTTTTTGGGATTCCCTTTTACAAGAGAATTTATAAAATTCAAATTCTGAAAAAAAGAATAAGTGGATCCATAGAAGATATATGCTATGAATAGACCAAAAATTGCTAAACTTACAGAAGAAATTGCATTAGTGATAAATTCATATGAATTTATGGAAGAATTAGAACTTTCCTGGAAAAAGTTTATTGAAGGAGTTAGCCACTTTGATAATATGGTTAACTCCGATATTCCATTACCCTTTATTTCATTATCAAAATGGATTCCTATGGATCCAACGAACAAAGTAAAAAGTTGTAATATAAGAAGAGGAAATAGCATAGTATTTCCCGTTTCATGAGGATATACAAAAGTGTTTTTAGCTCCAAAGGGAGTACTAAAGGATCCTATCTTATTTCTTGTATTACCAGGAATTTCGGGTATATTTTGTGAAAAAAAAGAAACTCCACTCTTCATTGTTGATAAAACAAAATTCCTATTGACTCCTTTGGATATGCCTTTTCCCCATAAGGATATTGAATACAACGAACCCTCCTTAGTACTGCTGTAATTTTGAAAATGAACACGCAAATAGCCATCAAAAGTAAGTAAATATATTCGAAACATATAAAATGCAGTTAATCCTGCAGTAAAAGAAGCTATTATTCCAAAAAAGGGTGAATATAACCAACTATTACTCAGGATTTCATCTTTGGACCAGAAGCAAGCAAGAGGGGGAATACCACAAAGAGAAAGTGTACCACATAAAAAAGTAGTTCTTGTAATTGGAACGTATTTTCTTAAACCACCCATAAGAACCATATTCTGACTTTTATCTGGTGAATATCCAACAAGAGGTTCCATTGAATGAATAATGGATCCAGATCCTAAGAACAATAAAGCTTTCGAATAAGCATGAGTGATCAAATGGAATAAAGCAGCTTGATAAGAACCCATACCTAGGGCTAACATCATATAACCCAATTGAGACATTGTAGAATAGGCTAAGCTTCTTTTAATATCTCTCTGAGCAAGAGCTAAAGTGGCTCCTAAGAAGAGTGTTATTGTACCTACTAAAGAAATAAAACTCATTATCAAGGGTAGGGATATGAAAAGAGGAAGAAGTCGAGCTAGAAGAAAAATCCCCGCAGCAACCATAGTTGCTGCGTGTATAAGAGCCGAAATGGGAGTGGGTCCTTCCATAGCATCGGGTAACCATACGTGAAGAGGGAATTGTGCAGATTTTGCAACTGCACCAAGGAATAATAAAAAAGCACACAAAGTAGTAAGTAAGGAATTAACCCCATTATTAGGAATCCAGTTATTAGCAATTTTGAACAAATCTCGAAACTCTAAACTACCTGTTATCCAAAAAAAACCTAAAATTCCTAATAACAGACCAAAATCCCCTACACGATTAGTTACAAAAGCTTTTTGGCAAGCACTCGCTGCAATTGGTCGTGTAAACCAAAAGCCTATCAATAAATAGGAACACATTCCGACAAGTTCCCAAAAAAAATAAATTTGTATCAAATTGGAACTAGTAACCAACCCCAACATGGCAGTATTAAAAAAACTTATATAAACAAAAAATCTCAAATATCCTTCATCGTGAGACATATAATCATCACTATAAATAAGAACCAAGATTCCTACAGTAGTAATTAGTATTAACATAATAGACGTAAGGGGGTCGATCAAGTATCCAAATTCTAAGGAAAAATCATTATTGATGGTCCAAGACCATAGATATTGATAGATGGAACTTCCATTTATTTGTTGAATAGACAGGTGAACTGAGAATACCAGAGCTATACTTAAGAGTAAAATACTAGGAAAAGCCCATATGCGTCGAAGATTTTTTGTTGCTGTCGGAATAAGAAAAAGTCCAAATCCCATTGACATAATAACTGGAAGTGGGAGAAGAGGGATTACCCAGGCATATTGATATGTATGTTCCATAAGAAAAGAAATAGCAATTTTTAGTTGAAATTTTTCTATAAAATAGAATTGTTTCCGATTCACCAAACCTACTCTTATCTCTCTCTAAAGGAATTCAAAAAACAAAATAAGAATAAGAAAAAATACAGGAATTCCGGACTTTTCCAAATTTCTCTCATTAAAATATTTAAAAAGTGAATCAAAGAATTTCGTTATCTAGTTATTAGTTAAAAAAATATTTATTAATAAAATACAAAAAAACATTGAATCATTTTACTTTCTATTCATTTTTGTATTTCTTTCTCTTAAAATAAAGGAGCTCTCTTGTTTCGTAATTGATTGATTGAATTCCAAAGAAAACCTATATTTATAGTATAGGAAATTCTCGAATATTGCTTACTTCATATAAAACGGAAATCCTAATGACTAGAATTCTCTAAGTTTTAGAATGTCTTGTTTAAGAGACTAAGTATTTTTTTTTATTGGAATTCAATTATGAAATACCGTTCTGAACTTAATTAACGAATTGAATTTTACCTTCTTTTTATCTCCCCATCTTATATGAGGGCTTATCCCCCATACCATATATTTATATATGGAGTATATTTGATATATAAATTGATTTAAATAGAAAGCCTTTAAAAACTCTTGTCTTACCCACATTAGACAAAATGAACTAAAAAAGAATTTCGAATTTCAGTATCTTTCAGTATCTAAGTATAAATACTAAGAAAAAACAGAAAGAAGGATTGATTTTCGGCAATAGATGTCTTTCACATACAACTAGAAAAAAGTAATCCCTTTTTAAATGGCAGTTCCAAAAAAACGCACTTCGATGTCAAAAAAGCGTATTCGTAAAAATCTTTGGAAGAAAAAGACTTATTTTTCCATAGTACAATCTTATTCTTTAGCAAAATCAAGATCATTTTCTAGCGGCAACGAGCATCCAAAACCAAAAGGTTTTTCTGGGCAACAAACAAATAATAAGGTTTTGGAATAATCTGAATTGAACTATCCCAACCCAAAGAAATTCCAATTATTTAATATGAATGAATAATTCGGATTAATTAACGAATGTACTTTTATGTGTCGAATTCCTCGGTACAATATTCTTAGAACGAATCCCTCTGTTATCCATTATATAGAACAAAAGTTTTTGGTATATTGTGTCCTCAGTATTCTTTTCCTAGCAAAGAACTTTTTTTTGGTAATAGAATCCTCATATTTTTTTTTTTGAGGATTCTATTACCAAAAGTAGACTATTCTTGCAATAGGACTTACAACCTCTACCTATCTTATCCAATCTTATCCAAAATTCCCATATAAATGAGTTTAGAACCGGTAAATCATATTAATAAGAGCGTAAAGACTTTCATTCTATAAATTTTTCTAAAATACAAAATTCTTTGTAGTTAATGATGAAATTCTAATGTTCCTAAATTCTATGGCCTCTCCCAGTCTCGACGATTCGCGAGAAAATAACTATTATTCTTTTAAGTTAACTATTATTTTAAGTTAGCCGCCATGGTGAAATTGGTAGACACGCTGCTCTTAGGAAGCAGTGCTCAAGCATCTCGGTTCGAGTCCGAGTGGCGGCAGTCTAGAAAAAGAATACAATAGATTAGAAAATGGATTCAATTCGAAATTTCCAATTTTGTAATGGGACCTTATCCTTATGCTATTTGCAACTTTAGAACATATACTAACTCATATCTCTTTCTCAACCATTTCAATTGTGATTACGATTCATTTGATAACCTTATTAGTTCGTGAACTTAGGGGATTACGTGATTCGTCAGAAAAAGGAATGATAACAACTTTTTTCTCTATAACAGGATTCTTAGTTTCTCGTTGGGTTTCTTCGGGACATTTTCCATTAAGTAATTTAGATGAGTCATTGATCTTCCTTTCATGGGCTCTGTATATTCTTCATACTATTCCTAAGATACAGAACTCGAAAAATGATTTAAGCACAATAACTACACCAAGTACTATTTTAACGCAAGGCTTTGCCACGTCGGGTCTTTTAACTGAAATGCATCAATCCACAATACTAGTACCTGCTCTACAATCTCAGTGGTTAATGATGCATGTCAGTATGATGTTACTAAGCTATGCAACTCTTTTGTGCGGATCCTTATTATCCGCCGCTCTTCTAATCATTAGATTTCGAAAGAATTTCGATTTCTTTTCTAAAAAGAAAAAAAATGTTTTAAGTAAAACATTTTTCTTTAGTGAGATTGAATATTTATATGCAAAAAGAAGTTCTTTTAAAAACACCTCTTTTCTCGCATTTCCAAATTATTACAAATATCAATTAACTGAGCGTTTGGATTTTTGGAGTTATCGTGTCATTAGTCTAGGGTTTACTCTTTTAACCATAGGTATTCTTTGTGGAGCAGTATGGGCTAATGAGGCATGGGGATCCTATTGGAATTGGGATCCTAAGGAAACTTGGGCTTTTATTACCTGGACCATATTTGCAATATATTTACATAGTAGAACAAATCAAAATTGGAAGGGTACGAATTCTGCACTTGTAGCTTCGATAGGATTTCTTATAATTTGGATCTGCTATTTTGGTATCAATCTATTAGGAATAGGTTTACATAGTTATGGTTCATTTACATTACCATCTAAATGATTACATAACATAAAACCTTCATTTTATGAAGGTTTTTTCCTTTTTTGTTTGATTTGAGAACCCCTTGAAAAGACGGTCAAGGGGTTCTCAAAAATTCGAGATAGATCTAATTAGACTTTTTTCCTTTTTTATTTATGAATTTTATGTTTTTTCCACTATGGAATATAGAGCGGACTAGTTAAAAAAAAAGAAAATCCTATTTAGGATAATAATTGTATAATAGAGCCTCTACCCTGTCAACAGATAGCGAGAGAACAAAATCTGGATAAATACCAATTCCTATTACTGGTAAAAAGATACAGATTAAAAGAAAGAGTTCCCGTGGTCCAGAATCCACAAAATTTTCGTTTGGAACATTAAATAGCTTGTATCCATAGAACATCTGGCGTAACATAGATAATAAATAAATAGGAGTTAATATCATTCCAATTGCCATTACAAAAGTAATTAGCATTTTTGGCATTAACATAAATTTAGGACTAGTAATTAGCCCAAAAAATACTACTAATTCGGCAACAAAACCGCTCATTCCTGGCAAGGCAAGAGAAGCCATTGAAAAGCTACTAAACATGGTAAAAATTTTTGGCATTGGAATAGATATTCCCCCCAGTTCTTCGAGATAAACAAGACGCACTCTATCACAAGCCGTTCCCGCCAAGAAAAAAAGTGTAGCACCGATAAATCCGTGGGATAATATTTGTAAAAAAGCTCCATTTAGTCCAATGTTGGTTATGGAACCAATTCCTATAATTATGAAACCCATGTGAGATACGGAGGAGTAGGCTATTCTTTTTTTGAAATTTCGTTGACCAAGAGAAGTTGAAGCTGCATAGATTATTTGCACCGCTCCTATTATTACCAACCAGGGGGAAAATAGATAATGAGCATGAGGTAACAATTCCATATTGATCCGAATCAATCCGTATGCTCCCATCTTTAATAGAATTCCGGCTAAAAGCATACATGTACTGTAATGCGCTTCCCCATGGGTATCTGGTAACCACGTATGTAGAGGTATAATCGGCAATTTGACAGCATAAGCAATAAGGAAACCAAAATACAGTAGTATTTCTAATGTTGCAGGGTATGATTGATTAATCAATTTTTCCAAATCGAATCCGGGTTCATTGGCACCATATAACCCCATACCCAGAACTCCAATTAAGAAAAAAATGGAACCGCCTGCAGTATACAAAATAAACTTGGTAGCTGAATACAGACGCCTCTTTCCCCCCCACATGGATAAAAGTAAGTAAACAGGGATTAATTCTAACTCCCACATGATAAAAAAAAGTAAAAGGTCTCGTGAAGAAAATAATCCTATTTGACCGCTATACATTGCTAGCATCAGGAAATAGAATAATCGCGAATTCCGGGTAACCGGCCAAGCCGCTAAAGTAGCTAAAGTAGTGATAAATCCTGTCAATAAAATAGATCCTAATGAAAGTCCATCGATTCCCAATCTCCAGTGGAAATCCAAAACATCTATCCATTTAGAATCCTCCCTTAATTGGATTAAGGGATCCTCCAATTGGAAATGATAACAGAATGCATAAGTCATTAAAAGGAATTCTAATAAACAAATAGATATAGTATACCACCTAACGATTTTATTTCCTTTATGAGGTAAAAAGAAAATAAATGAACCTGCAAATATCGGCAAAACAACAAGTATTGTTAACCAAGGAAAATAACTCATGATAAAGTAATAAAGACAAGATACGTTTTGACCAGAAAAGCCCATGCTCGATTATTTCGAGCACAGGCTTCTTCGGTAAAGAGGAATCAGACGATTCAAGTGGAGTTTTTTGTAACGTATCAATAAGATAGAGCCATGCTGCGGGTTGTTTCAGGCCCTAAATAAACGCGGACACTTAAAAAATCTGTTGGGCAGGCGGATTCGCATCTCTTACAACCCACACAATCTTCGGTTCTCGGCGCGGAAGCAATTTGCTTGGCTTTACATCCATCCCAAGGTATCATTTCTAATACATCTGTTGGACAAGCTCGTACACATTGAGTGCATCCTATACATGTATCATAAATTTTTACAGAATGTGACATTGGATCTCTAAATTTTCCTTTTCAACATAAAAAATTTCGATCTGGTAAAAATGAAATTAGTACTATATAAATTAGATATATTGTAGACACCAGACGAAGCAATGGTTTATCCAAACTTTAACAAATAGTGCAATATATTTCTTAATCTGTTTGTGAGAAAGCATGAAAAGAGCTAAGAGACTTGAATTTAAGAATTCAACAGTAAAAATTATACGAATTCTACATACTAATTTGAATTAGCCAATAAATTGGGTATCATCTTTTCTTTCAATATAAATTATTGCAATATTCAAATTGCAATATCAATGAATTGCAAAAATGCAATATTCAAATATTCAATAAGTAAAAAAGAATACTCAGAAATAACCTACTCAAAAAATGGATATTATTAAATATTAATAAGAAAATAAGATTAGATTTCTATTCATCTTAATGTTCTGTATTATTATATATGCGCCTTTGTTTAGAGGATTCTATGTCTAATTATTCAAAAAATGAGATTGATTGATACGAGTTGATTTCCTGTTACGATGGATAGAAGAAAGAATGGATAGTCCAATAGCAGCTTCAGCAGCCGCAAGGGCTATAACAAAAATTGCGAAAATGTCTCCTTTTAATTGGCGACTATCAAATAGATCAGAAAATGTTACGAGATTTAGATTAATTGAATTCAGTATAAGTTCAAGACATATTAGAGCTCTAACCATGTTTCGGCTTGTGATCAATCCATAGATACCAATCGAAAATAAATAGACACTCAAAAAAAGTACATGCTCAAACATCATTAACTAACTCCTTATCAATCTCGATTCATTTCAATATGAGGACAAGAATTGAACCGATTCAATTAATTAGAATAGAATAATTACGCAACAAAAGGGAAAAGAATGTATTTGTTGTGTTGGCAGTAGATTGTTTTACTAAATCAAAATTGTGATTCTTTAGTTATTTATTTTATATTTGAAATTCTAAGAATTTTTACTCATTCTAAGTATTTCTTATTGTCGAGCCATAGTAATTGCACCTATTAAAGAAACTAGAAGAATTAGGGAAATGAGTTCAAACGGAAGATAAAAATCGGTTGCTAAATGAATCCCAATTTGTTGAACGTTATTTATGAGACCCTGTTCTACTATTTGGTTTGATCTTGTAGTCCAAAGAATTCCATACCACGACGTATCTGGGATAGTAGTCATTAGTGAAAAAGGAATAGTTATACAAACGAGTAAAGTAAACCCATCTCCAATAGTCCAATAATTCTTATCTTTAGACCACTCTGAGCCGTTTACAAACATTACAGCAAATATGATCAAGACATTTATGGCTCCCACATAAATAAGAAGTTGTGCGACAGCTACAAAGTAGGAATTCAATAAAAAATAGAATAAGGATATACAAACAAGAACTAATCCCAGTGAAAAGGCCGAATAAATTGGGTTGGTAAGTAATACTACTCCTAGACCCCCTAGTAGAAGAACAAATCCCCCAAATAGCACAAGAATCTCGTGTATTGGTCCAGGTAAATCCATTATGGATAAGAAGAAATTTATAGTATAAAATTTTTCATGAACTGACTAAAACTAAAAGATTCAAGGAAGGGAAAAGGTATTAGGATATTTTTTTGTATATGTATATAAGTTGTTAAGCAGTAGTTATTCTTTTTTCGTTATAGTATAGTTTAGTAAAAATGGATTTTTCTAACAAAAAAAATCCTAATACCTAGTAATCAGTAATCGTTCTTGAATTCCAAGATTTTTCTTCGTCTATTTGACTTTGAGGCGAATTCCTAATTGTTTGAATTGTGTAATCTCCCATTATGGAGATTGGTAACCGACTCAAAGCAATTTGATTGTAATTCAATTCATGACGATCATAAGTAGAAAGTTCATATTCTTCAGTCATTGATAAACAATTTGTCGGACAGTATTCAACACAGTTACCACAAAATATACAAACTCCGAAATCAATACTATAATTAAGCAATTGTTTCCTTTTAATATCTTTTTCAAATCTCCAATCCACAAGGGGTAGATCTATCGGGCATACGCGAACACATACTTCACAAGCAATGCATTTATCAAATTCAAAGTGTATTCGCCCCCGGAAACGCTCCGATGTAATTGATTTTTCATAAGGGTAGTGAATCGTTATAGGGAAACGATTTGTGTGGGATAAGGTAATTATGAAACCTTGACCAATGTATCTTGCGGCGCGTATTGTTTGTTGACCATAACTAATGAACCCAGTTAGCATAGGGAACATATTCTAAATATATATGAAAAAGGTATGTTTCTTTCTCTTGTTTGAGAGAACTTTTGTGTTGAAAATATTCTTACTCTTATTGTATTATCTTATTTATAGTGAAACTAGTTGGGAAGAAGTTGTTAATAAGAGATTGCCCAGAGAAATAGGTAAAAGAAATTTCCATCCAAGATTTAATAACTGATCCATTCTCATCCTGGGTAAAGTCCATCTTATTGTGATAGAAATAAAGAGAAATAAATAAGCTTTAGTTAATGTAATAAAGATACCTACTACCATTTCCAAAATTCCAATTATTTTATTCATTTGGAAAAACCCCAAAAAGGATATATAGGGAATAGAGAAATTCCACCCCCCTAAGTATAGAACAGTTACAAATAAAGAGGAAACTAATAAATTTAGGTAAGAAACAAGATAAAATAAACCATATTTAATACCAGAATATTCGGTTTGATAACCTGCTACTAATTCTTCCTCCGCTTCTGGTAAATCAAAGGGTAATCTTTCACATTCTGCCAAAGAAGAAATTAGAAAAACTAGAAAACCTATAGGCTGACGCCAAAGATTCCATCCAAAAAAACCATATTTGGACTGTGCTTCAACTATATCAACTGTACTTGAACTGTTAGATAATCATAGTCGGTGATAACATCACAGTTCCCACCGCTATTCCAAAACCGTACATGAAACCTTAGCTTCATACGGCTCCTCTATGATCAGAAAAAGGGAAAGGATTGTTTCATTTCGGTATTATCCCCTGGGCATAGATAGAATTAGGTAAGATAAAATAGATTGGAAAGGCCCAAATTAGACCAAAGCAATTCCGTCTGCTAGAATAACAAAAAAGCGCTTCCGAATTGATCTCATCCTTTATATAATAAAATAAAAAATTTTTCTTTGTTCGGTAATAACTTAATATTGGAATAAAACACTCGTTATAGCAATTAATAAATGGAAAGAATTGGGCATTAGTTCATGAGGAATTCTGTATGAATAGGGATAAAGAATAAATAAAGATCCTTTTTTGTATTGCATTCCATATCTTTTGTCCTATTCTTCTTTTCCGGGGAAGGGTATACTTAAAAAGAAAAAAGAATAAAGGGTTAATTCGTTCTTGATAGCCATTTCTTTAACAAGTGAATGGGAACATACTCTAGACCGGAATCCAAAGAAAGTACTACTTGATCATTTCCACCAATTTCAAGTCCTTATTACGATTCCTTTTATGAGGAAAAATGTCTAATGATTTAGATTCTCTCATTACTAATCCTGTATGTACTTTAGTGTTTCTAACCCCTCACTAACTTTTGATGGATTGTCTTATGGTTATAAGTTATAGTAATAACTTAAAATATTCTAGTAATGGAATTCCATATTGCGAATCCTTTATTCTTGCCCGCTTCAAGATATGATGACTAATCAAACAATCTCAACCTTGGGGTAAAGAGTTTACACTGCTTATGTTTACTGGAACTTTTTTCTTGTACGTAGGAAATGAGATTTTGTATTTTTACTACAAATTAATAAGCTGTTTTGTTTCACTCATATAGCTATCTAGTTTAACTTACCAACTCGAATACAGAATAAGCAAAGGAAGATAAGCATTCAATGTATTTTAGAGGAAAAAGATCCTATTTTAACGAATCACACGTAGAGATATTGCTAGGACACAAAAAGTTAATGGTATTTCATAACTAATAGATTGAGCAGCCGCTCGTAGACCTCCTGAAAAAGAATATTTATTATTTGAGCTATATCCCGCCATGAGAAGACCAATAGGAGCAATACTTGAAATGGCAATCCATAAAAAAACACCAATACTAAGATCAGCTAAAACAAAATGATATCCCAAAGGGATCACTAAAAAACTTAATAAAATGGATATGACTGCTATAGAGGGACCAATGCTAAATAAGGGAATCTCTCCTCGGGATGGGAGGATATCCTCTTTCAAAAGTAGCTTAGTTCCATCTGCTATAGCTTGAAGGAGTCCCAGGGGGCCAGCATATTCTGGACCAATACGTTGTTGTATCGATGCGGATATTTCTCTTTCTAACCACACAATTACGAGTACTTCTATTGTGATTCCCAGTAGGAGGGTCAAAATGGGTAGAATCCATACCAGTCCGTAGACTTCTTTTAATAATTCCGATTTCGAAAAAGAATTGATAGTTTCTACCTCTACCCTATCTATTATCATTTCAACGATCAACTTCCCCCATAATGATATCTATACTACCTAATATCGTCATGATATCAGCCAATTTCATTTTTTTAACTAGCTGAGGAAGAATTTGTAAATTAATAAAACCAGGTGGACGAATTTTCCATCTCCAGGGGAAAAGGCTATCATCTCCTACCAGATAAATTCCTAATTCACCTTTTGGAGCTTCTACTCTTACATAAAGCTCTTGCTTTGATAATTCAAAATTGGGCGAAGGTTTTTTACCAAGAAATCGATATTCAAAATCATTCCATTCGGAATTCTTTGCTTTCTTAAAGCGTCGGGCTTCTAAATTCTCATAAGGTCCTCCAGGAATTTTCTCTACAGCCTGTTGAATAATTTTTATGGATTCCTTCATTTCACTGATTCGTACTAAATAGCGAGCTAACGAATCTCCTTCTTTTTGCCATTGTACTTTCCAATCGAATTGATTGTAAGACTCATAAGAATCAATTTTACGAAGATCCCATTGTATTCCAGAAGCTCGTAACATTGGGCCCGATAAGCCCCAATTTACAGCTTCTTCTCCGCTAATAAAACCGACTCCTTCAACTCGTTCTAAAAAAATAGGATTTTGTGTAATAAGTTGTTGATATTCAACAACTCCTCGTAAAAAATAATCACAGAAATCTAAACATTTATCCATCCATCCATAAGGTAGATCGGCGGCTACTCCTCCGATGCGAAAGTAATTATGCATCATTCGCATACCTGTAGCAGCTTCAAATAGATCATATATCAATTCTCTCTCTCTAAAAATGTAGAAAAAAGGAGTCTGTGCCCCGAGATCCGCCATAAAAGGTCCAAGCCATAACAAGTGAGAAGCTATACGGCTCAATTCTAACATAATTACCCTAATATAGCTGGCTCTTTGGGGTATTTGAATATTCTCCAAGAATTCTGGTGCATTTACCGTTATTGCTTCTGTAAACATAGTAGCTAAATAATCCCACCGTGTTACATAAGGCAAGTATTGTATAATAGTTCTGTTTTCCGCGATTTTTTCCATTCCTCTGTGTAAATACCCTAATATGGGTTCGCAATCAATAACATCTTCACCATCGAGAGTAACGATCAGTCGAAGAACACCATGCATTGATGGGTGTTGAGGGCCCATATTGACTATCATGAGATCCTTTCTTGTAAGCGGTAGACTCATATCCTTGTTCTTATTCTTTTTTCCATGAAAATGGATTATTCCATGAATTCCTCAAAACGAGGCTCATCAAAATGCAAAATCTAAGACTACTATAAGACTACTAATAAAATAAGAAAAAAATTCGAACGATTAAATTACTTCTCCCGAATATCCAACTGACTGATTAATTTCTTATAACGTACTCTATTTTTCTTTGCCAAATAAGCCAGCAAACGTTGACGTTTTCCCAAAAGTCTTCGTAGACCTCTTTCCGATGAAAAATCTTTTTTGTGTAATTCCAAATGTGAAGCAAGTCTCCGTATCTTATTGGTGAAACTGAATACTTGAAATTCAACAGAACCCCTGTTTTCTTGTTTTTCTTCTTTAACCATAAATCAAAAAATTTTTCTACCTCCTTTCTTTTTCATGTATTTTTCTGATCAGGAAAAATAAAAAATTATGTCAGTTATTTTGAAGTTATTCTAATCTCGTACACACAAAAATTTGCAATTATTCATCTACTGCTGGAATCTGGAATTTGGATT